AAAAACTTGTGCCAAAATAACAGATGCGAAGAAGAACAAAAGGCCTTGGACGCGCAATGGATCCTGAAGCACTATTTCTGCATCCCCCTGACCAAACCCTCCTACATTAGGATTGCTTGTTAATGGTTGATCAAGCTTGATCGATTCCCCCTCTGAAACAAGAAGTTCTGGCCCGGGAGGTATAATATCAATCACTTGGCGTCCATCCGACGTATCGACTATGGATATTTCATATCCCCCCTTTTCTTTACGTAGTATTTTTTTTACTATACCAGTTGACGTAGCATTATAGACCGTATTGTTACTCTTGCTACCATCAGGATAGATCTGTCCCCTTCCTCGGTTTCCCCCTACATATATGGGATATTTTAAGAAATGAACGTCTTTTTTCGTAGCGGGATCGGGGGAAAGAATGGGAAAGACAATTTCACTATATTTCTTACCGGGAACGGGGCCTATCACAAGAATATTTTTTTTATTGGGACGATAATTCTGAAAAGAGAGATTTCCTATCTTTTCTTTCAACTCAGGAGAAATACGGTCGGGCGGTGCTAATTCGAATCCCTCGGGCAAAATAAGAACAGCACCCACATTCAACCCTCCCTTTTTCCCATTAGCAAGAACTTGTTTCAGCTGCATATCATAAGGGATTCGAAGAACTGCTTCAAATACAGTATCAGGAAGCACTGCTTGGGGAACTTCAATATCTACAGGCTTATTAGCTAAATGGCAATTGGCACATACAATTCGTCCAGTTGCTTCCCGCGGGTTTTCATAACCCTGCTGCGCAAAAACGGGATATGCATTTGAAATAGATGTGCGAGTTATTACGTATATCATGATCGATACAGAAATCGATCGAATCATCTGTTCCTTTAACCAAGAAAAAGTATTTCTATTTTCCATGCCCAATCGCGGATCCCGGAATTTCTACAATAAATTAGATAGGTAGCTAAACAAATCTAGTTCCCTATACACGAGTCTGTTGTCATTCTACTGCAACAGTTGTACTGGAATGATGAATACCTTAAGCAGGTAGAAATAGAAAGAATTTTACTAAAAAGGAAAAGGGCTTTCTTTCTAAAGGAAGAAATATGCTAATTTGATTAATATTAGTATTAGGAAATCAAATGAGTGAGTTTATGCTTCACTAATTGAATGATAAATAACTACAAGTGAAGGAGATAGACGGTTTAAACAAAAAAAGACCCAAAATTTCAAACACGTGTCTAGAATCACAGGAAAACTACAAACAAAAATAGTGAAAATTAGCTCGTTAGGAGCCCATCCAAGATTGTTGTAGACCCAACGAATTAGTAGTTCCCAACCGCTGGTGGAGTGAAATCCAACAAAAAAATCAGTAACTAAAAGAATAAAAAAAGCTTTTATTGAGTCATTTAAGTTATAGAAAAATTCCTGAGCCCAAGAATTCAAAATGATAAGTTCTTCTTTACCCAGAAAAAAAGAACCACTTAGAATAGCCAAACAGATTATATTTGTTGAGAAATGCGAAATGATATGGAGATGATGCTCATTATCCATTTTGGCCAATTGTATTATTTCCCTGTGTATTCCTATAGGAAGTTTTTGTACATGTGTCTTCGGTTTCTCTTTTATTATTTCGTCCAAGAGAAAAAGTTCTTCTAATTCTATGAATCCTTCTAGAATCCTTTTCTCTTGAATATCCGTTAAGAAAGTTTCGGATTGCTTGGTATTCCACCAATTCTTAATCCAAAGTTCCAGACATTTGTTAAAAGAGAAAGAGATTCCCCAGGGCAAAAGTACGATAAATACAAGATATAGGAAAGAAGGCAATGCTTTCTTTTTTTTCATTTTTGATCTGTAAATTGAGTTGTTAATGAATCCGCTTCATTCGCCGACTCCATTTCATTCGCTGAATATATATATGATATTTCTTTTCTTTGAAGCAAAAATTCTATAACAAGGTTTGAGACCTTGTGTTTGTATCTATTTCTCTTTTTGTATACTAGTGGAATTTCATTGTATTGGGTTCTTTCTTAGATCTAAATGGGGTGGAATAAAGAAATAAAAAAAAGGTCCTTTATATAAAAATGGAAGAATATTATGCCATATATCTCACTTGGACAAAATAAATTAAAATCAAAGCAATTTTTATTTTCTCTTATCCTCGTTTGTTCCTTCCTTTAGATAAATACTCAAAATCCCCTTACAATTGCAAAAAATGGCAATTGGTACTCAAAATACTTCAATCGGTACGCGCAAGAAATAGGCCAATTCGGCAGCTTTTTGTTCAATTTCTCGTGGAGTAAAAAACATCTCATCAGTACGAGTCAAGGGAATGACCCCCTGGCCCCGGATTTCCATATAAAGGATACGACGAGGATAAAGACCCTCTTTAACCTGAATTCTAATTGATTGGATATCCCGCACAAGGAATCGAAGGAAGATGCGACGTTTTATTCCAGGGAATCCCCAACGAAAAATGCGCACTATTCCCTCTTTTCTATCAAATCGGTCATAACCACTGCCCACATTCCAAAAAATAGTGCACCACAAATAGGAGCTAATGAATAGGCCCGCGATTCCGTAGAAAGACATCACGACCCCCTGTGGAAAAAAAAGAATTTGTTGAGATGGAAGTACAGATATCATATTCTTACCAAGATAACTGGAAGCCCCAACCGCTAAGAATCCTAATGAACCTAGAAAAAGAATACAGGCCCAGAAAAAATTACCTCTTTTTCGAGAACCTTTTAGAAGTTCTATCCATATGTGTTCTGATCGCCAATTCATATTAGATATACTAAATCCAGTAGCGGTCAATTGAAATTGAGAGAATAAGCTAAATGATTTTGACTTTACTTTTTTTGATTCTGAAATAGCCCTCAGTAGCTAGTACTCCTGTGAAATAATTGGTTAGATACATTGACTTTCTATTCAAAAAAAACTCGCTATACTCGGCTACGCATATGCATGCATTTATGCTCGTAGCCTATATCCGCATCCATAGATTTTTTTTTTCATTTGTGTGTAGAAAGAGTTACATACCCTATCATATTATATTACTTACACAAAAAAATATCTGTATTATGATCCTGGAAATACATTAATAAAATTCGGCCCTGTCGTTTCTAGACAATCTTATTTTTCTGCACATAAAGAAATAAGGAAGCCATTGCAATTGCCGGAAATACTAAGCCTACTAAAGGCACGAAAATAGAGGGTAAGTTAAAATCCGTCATAGAATATGTGTCTAAATTAAAATTTACTATTTCTATCTACTCGAAATATATCTTAAGATTCTTATGATATAATTAAGTATATCTATTATAAGGAATATTGACTATTGTATTTTTTAGTTTACAAAATAAAGATTTTTTATAGAATACTTTTATAGATATAGAATACTCTTTTATAGATATAGAATACTTTTTTATTCTATATCTATAAAAAAAAAAATGAATGGAATGGATAATAAGAAAATTGCAAAAAAGGGGCACTAATGAAAAATATTTTATTTTTCTTTTCCCATTCTCATCGCCTTTCTATCCTTCTAATCGAACTTGAAATTGGATTCAAAAGAAAGCTATTGTAAAAAAAATACCTCTTTCAGAATACCCTTTAATTTAACCTTTAATTTTAATTTTAAAATTTTAAAGTAGAAATGGAATAGAATAACCAGTTGAAGGGTAATGATCATACGTCTGTAATGCATTGTATGTCCCAGAATAGGTCCCATTCTTCTACCCTTTCCGGGTAGTCGATGGCTATTCACAGCTACTACCTTAACACCAAAGAAGAGTTCGACCCAATGCTTTATTTCTGTCTTAGTGAATCCCGATTCGACATTAAAAGTATATTGATTCTTTCCCAATAAACGAAGACTCTTTTCTGTAAATACTGCGTATTTGATTCCATTATCGTACGATAATACTATATTTTTCTTTATATTTGTTTATTGTATTATACCTTTCTATATTCTAGATATATAGAATAGAAGAATCTCAATTTGTCAAGTCTCATGATCGTATCAAGATCTATTTAAATTCGGCTCAATCTTTTTTTTCTAAAAAAAGATTGAGCCGAATTTAATTGCAATCAATTAATAAAGAAGAATTACTGCATTTCGTAACTGATTTTTTCTCTTTCTATTTTGCTTCTTTTTTATTTTATTTAGACCTTCTTTATATCTAGTTTTATCTACTTAATTAATCTATGGTATCCACCGGCTGGAACTCAAATTTGATCTCCTTCCATACTTCACAAGCTGCGGCTAGTTCAGGACTCCATTTGCAAGCTGCTTTGATAATTTCATTACCTTCACGAGCAAGATCGCGCCCTTCGTTACGAGCTTGTACACAGGCTTCTAAAGCCACACGATTAGCTGCTGCACCAGGTGCATTTCCCCAAGGATGTCCTAAAGTTCCTCCACCAAATTGTAATACGGAATCGTCTCCAAAGATTTCGGTCAGAGCTGGCATATGCCAAACATGAATACCCCCTGAAGCCACCGGTATAACACCTGGCATGGATACCCAGTCCTGAGTGAAAAAGACACCGCGAGAACGATCTTTTTCAATAAAATCATCACGCAATAAATCAACAAAACCTAAAGTCATTTCGCGTTCCCCTTCTAACTTACCTACTACTGTACCGGAGTGGACATGATCTCCCCCCGACATACGCAATGCTTTAGCTAATACACGGAAATGTATACCATGATTTTTCTGTCTATCAATAACTGCATGCATTGCTCGGTGAATGTGAAGAAGTAGGCCGTTGTCGCGGCAATAATGAGACAAACTAGTATTTGCGGTGAATCCTCCAGTTAAGTAGTCATGCATTACAATAGGAACCCCTAATTCCCTTGCAAATACGGCTCTCTTCATCATTTCTTCGCATGTACCCGCAGTCGCATTCAAGTAATGCCCCTTGATTTCACCAGTTTCGGCTTGTGCTTTATAAATTGCTTCGGCACAAAAGACAAAACGGTCTCTCCAGCGCATAAATGGTTGTGAGTTTACGTTTTCATCATCTTTGGTAAAATCAAGTCCACCACGTAGACACTCATAACACGCTCTACCGTAATTTTTTGCGGATAATCCCAATTTTGGTTTAATAGTACATCCCAATAAAGGACGACCATACTTGTTCAACTTATCCCTTTCAACTTGGATACCGTGAGGCGGACCCTGGAAAGTTTTTGAATAAGTAGGGGGAATTCGTAGATCCTCCAAACGTAGAGCACGTAAGGCTTTGAAACCAAATACGTTACCCACGATGGAAGTAAACATATTAGTAACAGAACCCTCTTCAAATAGGTCTAATGGATAAGCTACATAACAGATATATTGATCTGCCTCCCCAGGAACGGGTTCGATGTGATAGCATCGTCCTTTGTAACGATCAAGACTGGTAAGTCCATCAGTCCAAACAGTTGTCCATGTACCAGTAGAAGATTCCGCAGCTACTGCAGCCCCTGCTTCTTCAGGTGGAACCCCGGGCTGAGGAGTTACTCGGAATGCTGCCAAGATATCAGTATCCTTGGTTTCGTACTCCGGGGTGTAGTAAGTCAATTTATAATCCTTAACACCAGCTTTAAATCCAACACTTGCTTTAGTTTCTGTTTGTGGTGACATAAGTCCCTCCCTACAACTCATGAATTAAGAATTCTCACAACGACAAGGTCTACTCGATATGGATTAGGCGGAAATGAAACCTTTGCAAAAATCTAAAAAAAAAAAAAAAGATATTCAATTAATATTAATATCAACTCATTAAATAAAAAAAAGAGTAGGCTTAAGTTAATGAATATGTTTGATTCATATATAATGCGTGCACCTTGTGTACGCTCTATCCTATAGGAATTCCACTATAGGAATTCGATAGGAATTGAGTTGTTGTTATGGTGAGTTATTGTTATGGTAAGTTAACACGGTTCGTTATTAAACCGTGGATTTGATTCACCAAATCCATCATTATTGTATACTCTTTGATAGATATAGCGCAACCCAAACCAATCCCTAATCCTTATTTTACAATTTGGAAAGTTCTTAATAGGCCCCTTTGATATTTTGAATCTAAATACCTAAATACTAAGAAAATTCTCTGTTGACAGCAATCTATGCTTCACAGTAGTATATATTTTGTATATCGAAGTCCTAGATAGGAAAGTAGAGTAGGCGCAGATCCTTCATAAAAAGCGAAATTTATACGAAAAAATTGATTGAACTTTCCAACGGACTCATTCCATAAGTAAACGATTGAATGGGATTCGCTTGGGCAACGAAATCAAGTGCTAGTCCCCTTTTCTTTGCTATTGAATTAACTAATTCATTTCCTTTTGACTTTTGGATTTTTGGATATTTTTTTTGATTTGATTTGGCATTATTCAACAAAAAAAAAAAAAAAGAAAAATTTCGACAAATTCCTTTTTTTTTGAAAATTATGTGATAATTATGAGAACCAATCCTACTACTTCGCGTCCCGGGGTTTCCACAATTGAAGAAAAAAGCGCAGGGCGTATTGATCAAATTATTGGACCCGTGCTGGATATCACTTTTCCCCCGAGCAAGTTGCCTTATATTTATAACGCTTTGATAGTCAAGAGTCGAGACACTGCCGATAAGCAAATTAATGTGACTTGTGAGGTACAACAATTATTAGGAAATAATCGAGTTAGAGCTGTAGCTATGAGTGCTACAGACGGGTTGATGAGAGGAATGGAAGTGATTGACACGGGAGCTCCTCTCAGTGTTCCAGTCGGTGGAGCTACTCTCGGACGAATTTTTAACGTTCTTGGGGAGCCTATTGACAATTTGGGTCCTGTAGATACTAGTGCAACATTCCCTATTCATAGATCTGCGCCTGCCTTTATCGAGTTAGATACGAAATTATCTATCTTTGAAACAGGTATTAAGGTGGTCGATCTTTTAGCTCCTTATCGACGTGGAGGAAAAATCGGACTATTTGGGGGGGCAGGAGTAGGTAAAACAGTACTCATCATGGAATTAATCAATAACATTGCTAAAGCTCATGGAGGCGTATCCGTATTTGGCGGAGTAGGGGAACGGACTCGTGAAGGAAATGATCTTTATATGGAAATGAAAGAATCTGGAGTAATTAATGAAAAAAATATTGAGGAATCAAAGGTAGCTCTAGTCTATGGCCAAATGAATGAACCACCGGGAGCTCGTATGAGAGTTGGTTTAACTGCCCTAACTATGGCGGAATATTTCCGAGATGTTAATAAGCAAGACGTGCTTTTATTTATCGATAATATCTTTCGTTTTGTTCAAGCAGGATCGGAAGTATCCGCCTTATTAGGGAGAATGCCCTCCGCAGTGGGTTATCAACCTACCCTTAGTACAGAAATGGGTTCTTTGCAAGAAAGAATTACTTCTACCAAAAAGGGATCCATAACTTCGATCCAAGCAGTTTATGTACCTGCGGACGATTTGACCGACCCTGCTCCTGCCACAACATTTGCACATTTGGACGCTACTACCGTACTTTCCAGAGGATTAGCTTCCAAGGGTATTTATCCCGCAGTAGATCCTTTAGATTCAACCTCAACTATGTTACAGCCTCGGATCGTTGGCAACGAACATTATGAAACTGCGCAAAGAGTTAAGGAAACTTTACAACGTTACAAAGAACTTCAGGACATTATCGCAATTCTTGGGTTGGATGAATTATCGGAGGAGGATCGTTTAACTGTAGCAAGAGCACGGAAAATCGAGCGGTTCTTATCACAACCGTTCTTTGTGGCAGAAGTTTTTACCGGTTCTCCAGGAAAGTATGTTGGTCTTGCAGAAACAATTAGGGGATTTCAACTAATCCTTTCCGGAGAATTAGACGGCCTACCCGAACAGGCTTTTTATTTGGTGGGGAATATCGATGAAGCTAGCACGAAAGCTATAAACTTAGAAGAGGAGAGCAAATTGACGAAATGAAATTAAATCTTTATGTACTGACTCCTAAACGAATTATTTGGGATTGTGAAGTGAAAGAAATCATTTTATCTACTAATAGTGGCCAAATTGGTGTATTACCAAACCACGCCCCCATTAACACAGCTGTAGATATGGGTCCTTTGAGAATACGCCTCCTCAACGACCAATGGTTAACGGCGGTTCTGTGGAGTGGTTTTGCGAGAATAGTTAATAATGAGATCATCATTTTAGGAAATGATGCAGAACTGGGTAGTGACATTGATCCAGAAGAAGCTCAACAGGCACTTGAAATAGCCGAAGCTCACTTGAGTAGAGCTGAGGGTACGAAAGAATTGGTTGAAGCGAAGCTAGCTCTCAGACGAGCTAGGATACGAGTCGAGGCTATCAATTGGATTCCCCCATCCAATTGAAGACAATCCAAAGGTTTCGTTGATACAAAGAAAAAGGAAAGAAGGGTAGAAAAAGTTATTAGATAGCGAAGCGAAGTAAGTCCAATGCTATCTAGTAATTTTTCTACCTACCTACCTACTATTGGATTTGAACCAATGACTCCCGCCGTATGAAAGCAATACTCTAACCACTGAGTTAAGTAGGCAATTTATCACCACAAAAGAAGCCCCATTACTTCGATCGATTATAGATCGAATCCTTTTTATAAGCAATACCGCTCCGTTATTGGTATGTTTATGTTATATTTATTGGTATGTTTATGCTATATAGTAAACGGATCAAAGGGATATCCTCTGGCATTAGAAAATATTCATCTTGACAAGAAATTATCTATATGTTAAGATATCTCTGACAAGGGCTATAGCTCAGTTCGGTAGAGCAACTCGTTTACACGTGCGCCAATGCTTTTCAAGGGAACTTATTATGTAATGAACATAATTGACCTTATTGCAAAATCAATGTCTTACTTCATGGATTCGAAAGAATAGGAGAACAGTAGCCTGACAAACAGTTGGTTCAGTCCGATTCAGGTGCCAATTCAGGTGCTTAATCAAATGGAACCCCTATTGATTTGCTAGTTGATAAGGTAAATATCCAGCCCACTCAATGCTAGGCGTAATGAGGATAAGGGCCTCCAAAAAACTTCTTTTCGTTCTATGAACTTTAAGGTGTATGAAGTCTCATAGTAAACTCTTGCAGCGGAACGATAGAGACTCCATTTCATTTAGGTTGATTTAATTTAGGCCGGAGGCAGACCTAAGTCAAGGCAATCCTCCTTTGAAACACTTTGGTATTGCTCCTAGATAGATCAGAAGACAAATAATCAATCAGAGCACAGGGAGCCATCTCATTATCTTTCCATAAAGAAAAACTATGGCGGATTAACTGATCTTTACATCAGTTGATGAAAGAGCCCAATGCAGAAAAATGCATGTTGGGTCTTTGAAACAGTTCGAATCATTTCGATAATAATCTGTTTGATCTGTTTTACCGAGAAGGTCTACGGTTCGAATCCGTATAGCCCTAATATATACGTCTTTTTTTCCATTTTAGGATGGATATCTTATGTTTCCTTTAGTATAGTTTTCTTTTCCTTATTAGTACTCATTTATAGACTCGACGGTCGATTGCACCATAGAATAGAGATAAAAGCATTACCCTAGGCTCATTCATCGAAAATCATAGAGACAGGAAAAGAAAAAAAAATTTTGATCAAATCAATAGAAGGAAGGATCCCTTACCTGATTTGAATTCCATCCTCCTTCAAATAGGATATGCTCTAAGTACCTATACTTTCCTATAATGACTGCAACGATTTTCCCCATTTTGCGAATTTCTATTTTGTTTGAAGTATATTACTATATATACATTATCTAAACTATATATACATTATTTAAATCGATCCACTTTAACTAAAATAGAAAAAATCGAAAAAAAAAAGAAAGAGTAAATAATAAAACTGGATATTCTGTTTCATAATTCTGAAATAAAGTTCTTTTTTTTTAGTATTACTCCTCATTAGGATGCATACATTAGTCATCCTATTTGAATTAGGTTCTAATCTAATTAGTAGTAAGTATTTTCTTTTTTATTTAATAGTCTCTGACTATCATTAAATAAAGGGTAGAGCAATTCTTTTTTCTAGAGATTATAGAGAAAGCGAGACAAAGTGAAGCGAAAGAGTTTTCTTTGTATAAGAATTAGGTCTATATCATATCTAAATAGAAGGGAAATCCAAAAGAAAGGAAGTGGGGATTCCATTGGATGAATCCTTAAGGAAGACATATCATAAAAGAAACAAAGGCTAAAGTAAGCGCTCTTTGCCTTTGGTTTGAGCAAAACAGATTCTTGTTTCACCGAGGAAAAGAGAGAAGTTCTGGATAAATTGACAATGTCAACTTGAATTGACTAATTCAGTTCCGCCTATTCCACATTAATGGGAGTACATTTATGTTTCTGCTTCACGAATATGATATTTTTTGGACATTTCTAATAATAGCAAGTCTTATTCCTATTTTGGTATTTTGGATTTCAGGACTTTTAGCTCCGGTTAGTAAAGGACCAGAGAAGCTTTCTAGTTATGAATCGGGTATAGAACCCATGGGGGGGGCTTGGTTACAATTCCGAATACGCTATTACATGTTTGCGCTAGTTTTTGTTGTTTTTGATGTGGAAACGGTCTTTCTCTACCCTTGGGCAATGAGTTTCGACGTATTGGGTTTATCCGTTTTTATCGAAGCTTTCATTTTTGTGCTTATCCTAGTTGTTGGTTTAGTTTATGCATGGCGAAAAGGAGCCTTGGAATGGTCTTAACTGAATATTCAGACAAAAAAAAAAAAGAAAGAAAAGATTCCATTGAGACAATTATGAGTTTGATTGAGTTTCCGTTACTCGACCAAACAAGTTCCAATTCCGTTATTTCAACTACACCAAACGATCTTTCGAATTGGTCAAGACTCTCCAGTTTATGGCCCCTTCTATATGGTACCAGTTGTTGTTTCATTGAATTTGCTTCATTAATAGGCTCACGATTCGACTTTGATCGTTATGGATTGGTACCAAGATCAAGTCCGAGGCAAGCGGACCTAATTTTAACAGCTGGTACGGTAACAATGAAAATGGCTCCATCTTTAGTGCGATTATATGAGCAAATGCCTGAACCGAAATACGTCATAGCTATGGGAGCCTGTACTATTACAGGGGGAATGTTTAGTACGGATTCCTATAGTACTGTTCGAGGAGTTGATAAGTTAATTCCTGTGGACGTCTACCTGCCGGGTTGCCCGCCTAAACCAGAGGCTGTTATAGATGCCTTAACAAAACTTCGTAAGAAGATAGCGCGAGAAATAGTTGAGGATCGAACTCTATGTCAAAGTCAAAAGAAAAATCGATCTTTTACTACCCGTCACAAGCTTTATGTTCGGCGCAGTATTCACACTGGAACTTACGAACAAGAATTGCTCTATCAATCACCATCCACTTTAGATATATCTTCTGAAACTTTTTTCAAATCCAAAAGTCCAGTATCTTCCTACAAATTAGTGAATTAGGAGGGGTTCTTTTGTGCAGAAAAAGAAAGAGCAGTGCAATCTTTCAAACTTGCATTTGAAATGTGAAATATTTATACAAAGGGGGAGAGATCAAGACAATGCAGCAGGGTTGGTTATCTAATTGGCTAGTCAAACATGACGTGGTTCATAGATCTTTGGGCTTCGATCACCGAGGAATAGAAACTTTACAAATAAAAGCGGGGGATTGGGATTCCATTGCTGTCATTTTATATGTATATGGTTACAATTATTTACGTTCCCAATGTGCTTATGACGTAGCACCTGGTGGATCTTTAGCTAGCGTGTATCATCTTACGAGAATACAGTATGGTATAGATAACCCAGAAGAAGTATGCATAAAAGTCTTTGCCCAAAAGGATAATCCTAGAATCCCGTCTGTCTTCTGGGTTTGGAGAAGTGCTGATTTTCAAGAACGCGAATCTTATGATATGGTGGGAATTTTTTATGATAATCATCCGCGTCTTAAACGTATCTTAATGCCTGAAAGTTGGATAGGCTGGCCCTTACGTAAGGACTATATAACCCCCAATTTCTATGAAATACAAGATGCTCATTGAATGATAATAAATTCATGTTCACTTATACAATACAACACAACTCCAGATTTTATTCAAATCAAGGAATATTTTTACGTTCTGTTCCTAGACGAAACGAAATACTTATTATATTCTAATTAATTCCTATTATACAAAAAGGGCTTCATTTCGATTTTCCAATTTTGAAAATCAGATATTTGTTTCCTTCGTATGAACAGAAAAATACAATGACTCAAAGAAGTTCCTACCACGAACTTTGTACCGCGCGTATTACTTAGAACCACTAGGAAAGTAGGATAAGCAAGAATAAAAAAATATTCTTCGGAATAGCGGTATACAAAATTAATAAGAAATGCAAAAATGAAGAAAAGGGCACCCAATTTTACCTCTTTCTATACCATAAAGAAAGGAACCAAAGATTTTAACCCTTTTTCTAAAAAGAAAAAGAAGTGTTTACAGATTTATCTACTTACTCTATACTATCTAGATTATTAATGAATATGTACCCCAATCCATCTCAAGATATTTGTATCAATATCTATTCGGTGGATCCTTTTATTTTCTGTGCCAGGAACCAGATTTGAACTGGTGACACGAGGATTTTCAGTCCTCTGCTCTACCAACTGAGCTATCCTGACCCTTTCTTGTGCATCATCTTAGTAGAGTATTTGCATCTATGTCAATTAAAGGGACTAAAAAATAAATATAAATAAAGTATTCAAAATTTGGAAATGGGGAGGGATAGTCCTATGCATTGTGGATGGCTTACTTAATAATACTTAAAAATCGAATTAATAATCGAGATTCCTTGCCGATACTCTACTCTAATAAAAAAGAAACCATCTATTTAATGAATAGCATAAGATTCATTGGGTTCTCGTCGCACTCCTTTGTGAAAGAGTAGAATGAGAAAGCTAATGAATCTTAAACCCATTTATAAAAGTAAAAGAAAAAAAAGGATAACTACTATGGTTAGGGAATAAAAGAGAAAGAGGGTTTGGGGATAGAGGGACTTGAACCCTCACGACTTATAAAGTCGACGGATTTTCCTTTTACTAGAAATTTCATTGTTGTCAGTATTGACATGTAGAATGGGACTCTCTCTTTATCCTCGTCCGATTAATCCACTTTTTTTAAGATCTCGAAAACAAAATAATGAATTGAAGGATTTGATTACTCAATATTCGATTGGAATGGATTCACAATAATTCTAAAAAAATGCAGAATTTTCTATTTCATAATCATTCCTAATTTCATTCAAAAAATAAAATAAGGAACCTATATTATGATATGGGTTCCGTGATTAATCGTTTGCTATGTCAGTATATATGCGTGTATATTAGATGTATAAAGCCCTTCTTTCTCTAATTTCGAAGAGGTTCCACTACCAACACAACGCAATTACTTCGATTCGTTAGAACAGCTTCCATTGAGTCTCTGCACCTATCCTTTTCTTTTGGGTTCTAGTTTGAGAACCACTTGTTTTTCAAAAAAGGGATTTGGCTCAGGATTGCCCATTTTTCATTCCAGGGTTTCTCTGAATTTGGAAGTTACCACTTAGCAGGTTTCCATACCAAGGCTCAATACAATCAAGTCCGTAGCGTCTACCGATTTCGCCATATCCCCATTTTCCTTTTCTTTGAAACCAGGATTCCTTGTATAATTTCATCCATCTCTTAGTTTTTTTTGAATCATGGAATTCATTATTCGACGTAGTCTAGCAGCTCATCTCTATTTGAGAGACCCCGCTCGCTTATTGCAATTCAGAATTGAATTGATTCTATCGTTGATATATTTGCAATTCAATCGGAATGAATATATCCAAAAGTTTTTCTCTATCCCGCCTCCCTCCCTCTTTTTTTAGAGTATTCAAAATCATACTATAACGCTTGATATTCATTCTTTTTTTTCTAATCAGAATTCGAAATTGGATTTGCTATGATTCTATCTTCTCCTTAGTGAACTATTTATCCTTAAATTATTAACAAAGAAAAAAAAAATATCTCAAAAATGTATATAATGATCGAATGAAAATGCCAAGAGATTCGCATTTTTTCTTTATTAATTCTTCATATATATTCTTCTTTTCTATGTATTAGATTATTCGTCCGAGCCATATCAAATTGAAAATATCTGAAATGAAATTCAATATAGAATTTGGAATAGATTCTATTAGAAAAATCGATTTGCGAATTAGAGAAATAAAAAGAAAGTTCAATAAATTCTATAATCCTATTTTAAATTCTATAATCCTATTTAATAATATCATTTAGTTAAGCATATCAAGCTAACTTTATCTTTTCAAAATTCTAGTATTTTTTTTTTTGAGTGGAACTTCCAATTTCGAACTAGTTAATAACTAAGATTAATAATTAAGATCTGACATTTTACGGATTCCCTATATATATTTCTATTTGTTACACTATTTCTGTTATGTAAGCCCACTTAGCTCAGAGGTTAGAGCATCGCATTTGTAATGCGAGGGTCATCGGTTCAAATCCGATAGTCGGCTTTTTTCTCTATCGATGTTCCATGAACAAGAATTTCTCTTTTTCTCCGAATTAAACGGGGAATCCAGGGTCTATTATGTCGTTCTACCTTACAATTTTGCTAGATAAAAAGCATAAAAATAAATAATATTATATACAAAAAATCCAGATGTTAATGAAATTCCATTTTTTGTGGTACTTTTTTGTGGTACTTTAGTAGATTTTACTCTGTTTATCCTTTAGTTTAATTCAGTTTTAATTTCGATGTATTCTGTAATGTAAATAGAATGAAATTTATTGTGTAAAATGAAATTTCAATAAAATAAAAAAGGAGTCTTCATGTCCCGTTATCGAGGGCCTCGTTTAAAAAAAATACGCCGTCTGGGAGCTTTACCAGGACTCACTAGAAAAACGCCTAAATCCGGAAGTAATCAGAAAAAGAAATTCCATTCTGGGAAAAAAGAGCAATATCGTATTCGTCTTCAAGAAAAACAGAAATTGCGTTTTCATTATGGTCTGACAGAACGACAATTACTTAGATATGTACATATCGCTGGAAAAGCAAAAAGATCCACAGGTCAGGTTTTACTACAATTACTTGAAATGCGTTTGGATAATATCCTTTTTCGATTGGGTATGGCTTCAACCATTCCAGGGGCCCGGCAATTAGTTAACCATAGACATATTTTAGTTAATGGTCGTATAGTTGATATACCAAGTTTTCGTTGCAAACCCCGAGATATTATTACTACGAAAGATAACCAACGATCAAAACGTCTGGTTCAAAATTCTATTGCTTCATCCGATCCGGGCAAATTGCCAAAGCATTTGACGGTTGACACATTGCAATATAAAGGACTAGTAAAAAAAATTCTAGATAGGAAGTGGGTTGGTCTCAAAATAAATGAGTTGTTAGTTGTAGAATATTATTCTCGCCAGACTTGAACTTAACGAAAAAGGAAAGGTTCATAGAATTTTTTTCCCTTCCCCTTTCCCCGAACTAAATCGACCTAAGACTCTTAATTAATATTTTCCCGTTCACCTAGCAGAAATAGATTAACCCTAGGATCCTTTTTTCTTTTTTGTTATTTCCTCGATGTGTATTTTACATACCACAGTAATTTCCTATAGAGAATTTTTATTAAATAAAGGTATTATTGTTGGAATAAATTGTTATTTAATTTGCTACACTGTGATCGCTAACATTGATGAATTAAGAGAAACGGAAAGAGAGGGATTCGAACCCTCGGTAAACAAAAGTCTACATAGCAGTTCCAATGCTACGCCTTGAACCGCTCGGCCATCTCTCCTCCATAATCTTATTATTAAAAATAAACTGAGTGAATAGCGAGTTTTCGTATTCCTACAGTACAGGTACAGCCACAACGGCTCGGGGATTCCATGGCTCTATTGGAATGGAAAAATTACTTTTCATCTAAGTGGAAGGATCCAGTATTTTTTTACTAGGAATTCTGCTCCCTCGAAAAGTTTTTCTTTGGGGAAAACTAAAATAAAAAGAGAATGGAAGAATTCTTCTTATTCCATAAGAAAAAAATTTCCATAAGAAAATAAAGGAACCCTAGAATTCTATTTGCATAAGGTACGTTACGCCATACAATCTAAATATAAAAAAAGGGTATGGGGCAATTAATGACTTTGAAAACGCGAAATAGCTGATGAGAGAAGTTGTTGTTGGGAAATAGGAAAGTCGAGAATAAAATCCAGTCTTAGTCAAATATTTCGTATCTCCTCTTGGCCAAACAGAAGGAAAAGGAGACAATTTGAGCTGAGCGGAAAATCCATACCTCTCTTATCCATTTAGAGCATATGGATCGATTTATAAGAATCGAATGTTTTGTTTTTATGTTATTTTGTGATAGAATGAAAAGAATTCTATATAGAATGGGTTGGGAATTATGCCTAGATCCCGTATAAATGGAAATTTCATTGATAAGACCTCCTCGATTGTAGCCAATATTTTATTGCAAATAATTCCGACAACCTCCGGGGAAAAAAGGGCATTTACTTATTATAGAGATGGTGCGATTTGACTCTTTTTTTTAGCCCTACCTACATCTCATTCTTACGAGAAAGAGAGAGGGTTCGCATAGAGAGAACAAAATTAGTAAAGGAAACCCGCGCTTGGGGAAGGTGAGGTGAACTAACAATTCCTTCTATCGTGTATCCTCGATTGATGTGGCCTCAGATGCTTCAATTGTAGATTTGAGTATTGAGCGAAAGGTTACACCTACAGGATAGGTTCTGTATTACAGGCCAATCCGACTCTACTAGTACCAATAGGCAGCATAGGGGAGAAAAGCACTACACCTCGAAATAGGAATCAACAAGAGAAAAACTTTGTTATAAATTAGCCCTTTCCTGATTGGTATCAGGGTTGGGAAGAATGGTTGGGATAACAAACAACCATCAGGTTTGTACTTTGGATACCCTTATAACCATCAAAGGGCGTTGAAGTGGCTAATTCCTCTAAATAGGAGGCGTTGAGAACAAAGAAATTCTTGGAGCTATCGTTTTCCTCTAGCATTAATAGAATTCATTGGTGTTAAGAAAAACCTCTTGGGGGAAGGTTGGCTAGAGATTTCTTGGAAAAATACCAGCCCTCTTCGGTCCATAATGAGATGGGACTAATTCGATTTTGATTCTATCGATTTTTCGCTTAGTACTATGTACAGAAGGGAGAAGTACAGAAGGGAGAAGCCGTATGAGATGAAAACCTCATGTACGGTTTTGGAACGGAGATTTTTTGAATAGAATGAACGACCGTAACGGATGTTGGCTCAATCCGAAGGAAATTATGCGGAAGCTTTGCAGAATTATTATGAAGCTACGCGACTAGAAATTGATCCCTATGATCGAAGTTATATACTATATAACATAGGCCTTATACACACAAGCAATGGAGAGCATACAAAGGCTTTGGAATATTATTTCCGGGCGCTAGAACGAAACCCTTTCTTACCGCAAGCTTTTAATAATATGGCCGTGATCTGTCATTACGTGCGACTATCTCCACTATAGAAAGAAGAAAAAAAGAGCGTAGGAAATTTTCTAGTAAATACTAGAAAAAGGGCTTTCTACATAGGGATCGTCAAAATAACGATTTGACCTTATCAGCTGTAGGAAGGAAGGACACTTCACGAGAATCAAAATAGGAAGAAAGTAGAGCCTATACTACTATTCTATGGATAAAGCTGAAATTGATAGAGAAAACGCCGTAAAGATCAATTAGTGAGCGACTGGGTCGATACAACTAAAAAAACTGCTTCATTATACCACGATATGGGACAAAATTTAGGAATCCGCTTATGTAATAAAGCCGATCCACTAAGGGATTAAGCAGCGGTGTAGTATCAGATCCCAAAGATAGTAAGTTCTTTTTTCTTTCTTATGGGAAAAAGTCTTTTTCGAGGATTCTATAGAAATTTCATATATGAAAGAAACGAAACCGAGATAGTTACCTTTCAGAAAATTCGAACGAAGCATATAGGTCTATCTATGCTTTATTCTTCTGAAGGTGGGAGAAAAGATCAAACTGATTATTGATCAAAATTAGGGTTTGAAACTTAGGTAATTCACTTCTTCTGCTTAACCCAAGAAGAAATTGGATTCATTTTTGAGAAATCGAATTCAGTTAAGATAGGGGAAATTAAGATAGCAATTTCTGAGCCGTATGAGGTAGGAAACTCTCAAGTACGGTTCTAGGGGAAGGAACTGCCTATTCCGACCGAGGAGAACAGGCCATTCTACAGGGCGATTCGGAAATTGCGGAAGCTTGGTTTGATCAAGCTGCTGAGTATTGGAAACAAGCTATAGCGCTTACTCCGGGAAATTATATTGAAGCACAGAACTGGTTGAAGATTACGAAGCGCTTTGAATAAGACCACTCTCCATTTTCATAAAATGGGTGGTTTGGTTGTTGATCCATTAATCAAATAATTTAGGTAAGAAGATCAAATCAATAATTTCATTATATCCCTTTCTTCTACCTTTGATTTTATATCATATTTCATAAGGATAAACAATAGGGATAGGCTCTGGAACAGAAGTAATAAAGCACATAAAAGGTGGCAATATAAATATTCCTACCTAATATATCAGGACGGTCTTATTAATAATTCTAATGAGTTATCTTGGAATTTGGAATCGAATAAAAAAATCTATATTATGCTCACTCAAGGAAAGTAGATGTAGATAAGGGCTTATACCCTCAGAAAAAAAAATACGCTAGCTTCTTAAATGAAAACGTAAAAAAAAAAAAGATTTTTTTGTTACGTCTGGAAATAATTTTCCAGAATAACCAATGTCCGTTAGGCACCTAATCCTTATGTCATAATAGATCCGAACACTTGCCTCGGATTGACTTCAATGTATAATTGCTCCAGTGAATAACTAAAAAAAAAAAAAAAAATAGAAGGACGGTAGATAGTAAAGAAAAGGACTAATCATAATATCTATCTTTCAAAGATTCAATAAAAAGACAGTTGGCGGGTCTCTTTGTATGTCTTGTCCGGAAAGAGGAGGACTTAATGATTATTCGTTCGCCGGAACCAGAAGTTAAAATTGTTGTGGATAGGGATCCTGTAAAAACATCTTTTGAGGAATGGGCCAGACCGGGGCATTTCTCAAGAACAATAGCTAAGGGCCCCGATACTACCACTTGGATCTGGAACCTACATGCTGATGCTCACGATTTCGATAGTCATACCGGTGATTTGGAGGAGATCTCCCGAAAAGTCTTTAGTGCTCATTTCGGTCAACTCTCCATTATCTTTCTTTGGTTGAGTGGCATGTACTTCCACGGTGCCCGTTTTTCCAATTATGAAGCATGGCTAAGCGATCCTACTCACATTGGACCCAGTGCTCAGGTAGTTTGGCCAATAGTAGGGCAAGAGATTTTGAATGGTGATGTAGGCGGGGGATTCCGAGGAATCCAAATAACCTCTGGGTTTTTTCAGATTTGGCGAGCATCCGGAATAACTAGTGAATTACAACTCTATTGTACCGCAATCGGTGCATTGATTTTTGCATCGTTAATGCTTTTTGCTGGTTGGTTCCATTATCACAAAGCCGCTCCCAAATTGGCCTGGTTCCAAGATGTAGAATCCATGTTGAATCACCACTTAGCGGGGTTATTAGGACTTGGGTCTCTTTCTTGGGCGGGACACCAAATCCATGTATCTTTACCAATTAACCAATTTCTCGACGCTGGGGTTGATCCTAAAGAGATACCACTTCCTCATGAATTTATCTTGAATCGCGACCTTTTGGCTCAACTTTATCCTAGTTTTTCCGAAGGAGCAACCCCCTTTTTCACCTTGAATTGGTCCAAATATGCAGAATTTCTTAGTTTTCGCGGAGGACTAGATCCAATAACCGGTGGTCTATGGTTGAGCGATATTGCACACCATCATTTAGCTATTGCTATTCTTTTCCTGATCGCAGGTCATATGTATAGGACCAACTGGGGTATTGGTCATGGACTTAAAGATATTTTGG